TCCAAGGACTCCCCGCGGTACTTCGACCTTGCTTTAGGTTAGTTATCGTATAAAATGACAGAGAACGCCATGCTTTCTTTCATCAAAGTCACGGTAAGGTTTGAACCCCGACTTTCCTTTCTCTTTGTGCAGACTAATACCAAGCTTGGGGCCTATCATCAGTTCCATGGAGATGCTGTACACTTCTTTGTGAGAGGTGGGTAAATGACTGGGCCTACTCATGGAGGCCTCTTCCCCTCAGCTGCAGATGTTCGCAATTACTACCACCTAAGAAAGGTTGCTTCTGTCGGCCTTTATGTGCAACAGTCCACCAATAGCGGAAGAGAGGGTTACCGTAAATACAAGACTCTTCCAGTTCTTACGTAAGCTTTTTCTTACCAGTCAAGTAGTACAACAGCTGTATCTTATCCTATAGCCCGGCGCGGCGGGTCGCCTTTGAATTCAGTAGATAGAAGAAACTATTAGATAGATAAGGAGTAGGTGAGTGAGTGAGTCCTCACTGACCTGAGCGATTTCGATCACCTAGCAGGCCTTTTATTTGGTAGGTAACATCGCCGAAGCGTATCATCAGATTTGACTACGAAGGAAGGAACTCGAAGTGAGACGGCACCGTCTTGTGCAAGGCAACGATAGTTGGCCCTCTATCATCTTCTATCTGGTAGACTTGGTAAAAGGGCCCCGACTTTACTTATTTCCAGAATTAGAGTTCGACCGCAGCTGCCCCTTTTTGTGGGGGATCAAGTTCCTTGCCAACTATCGACCCCGATCTCTTTTTCTTTTTATTTGTTTTGGGTATTACCAAACCTAGCTTAGCCTTCGTAAATCACACTAAAGCGGAGCACCCAACTAAAGCCCCCTTAAGGGAAGGGTTAGGTTAGTCAATCCGGCCCGAGACGCGTTCGTTGACAAAACAAAACCGCCGTAGGAATGGAGACCTTTCAATAGAGCGGAGGCGAACTGATCAACGAGAAAGAGGCCCTACTCACTACAAATGAATACACCACAAGATCGAACTGCACTTATGCCTCTCCCGCATCAAGTTGACCGCCCCTCCCTAAGTAGTGATTCTATCAATCATGTACGTAGGTGGGGCCCTCCATTCTGATTGGTATATCATGAAAAAGAAAGCCATTTGCACCAGGCGCACTGCGCTTTCCCTTGCCCAGATCTTCGCCTTTCTAAGTCAAGTAATCGTGACCCGCCGAAGACTGGAGCCTCGTAACATGTTGACGAAGACCTCCGAACTGAGGGTTCGATCAGTAGAGGGGACGACTTTGCCTCCCCGGAAGAAGAATAGCCCCGCTCTCTCTCTAGCCGACTGCTCCCGTTGATCATATAACTGGGAGGGAACGTGTCACATTAGAGGTGAACGATCAGAGATCTAATCACCACGATGAGGCTGGTCCCTCTTTTAGTAGACTCAGCTATGAATATGAATGAAGAAATGAATGCCGGGCTCTTTCTTTCACTGCTAACCCCAAGAAGTTTCTTAATGCTGATACTTTCTGTTTCGTCGAGCCTCGAGCTTGTGGTCCTCCTTTGAGTGTGGGTTCAATTGGATGAATCCGTCAAGTCAAGGTCAACGTACGTAGCAGCAAGGATGATGCATCGCCTATTTATTTATCGTTCTCGCTCGGGAGCCAAAACGAACACGCCTGCTACCTACTGTACTGGACCTTCGACCAGGCATTCTACCCTTGTCGAATCGGAACCAACCACCACTGCATTGCGCTCGAACAGTTGAGCGGCCAGCAACTTCCGTACACAGATATAGATTCATTCTTCGTAACTGGTCCAACCTCACAACCCTTCGCGGGTTGGTCAGAAGTCAGTCTTGTTTGGAAAGACGGAATTAGACAAAGAAAAGAGAGTGCTCGACCGGAACAACGGCCAACAAGTAATTACATAGATAACTGCTCCTCCCTTTCTCCCTCTTTAAGGTAAGGCTTTAAGGCGAACCGTATGGCGGCTGGAAAGAAAGACGACCTCACCTTCTCGTAGATGGTGTCAGTGAGAGCAACTTTAGTATTCCCCGTTGACCTTCTTTTGTAGATAGAATCTTCAATGAGTGGAAACAAGCAACCTTACTAATAAAGGTGCTTGTTGACTAAGGCCGGCTTTCGAGCCCAAGCCCCTTGTATAGTATAGTCTAGGTTGGGTGCTTGAGCGCATCTTTCTCATATCGATCAAGGCTTTCCTTGAGTTTTCAATAAGGGGCGCGTTAGCTAGGCCGTTTTCTTGCAGGAGTGCTAACGCGCGCCCTTACGTTTTCTTCGCTTGCTCTGCAGTACGAGCACAGAGCCGCGCTCCTTTAATATGATGAGAAGAAGAGGGAATATGGAATATTCTCGACCAAAGGGAGAGGGAATCTTTTTTTCTTTTCCGCACCAATCCTTATTTACTACTACATCTTTTTTGGGGTGTATAGCTCAGTTGGTAGAGCATTGGGCTTTTAACCTAATGGTCGCGGGTTCAAGTCCTGCTATACCCAAAACCTACCTTACACTATACTATTTGTAAGGATGCGTAGTAGCGTTCAAAGATCACTCTTTGGCCTGACCAATGCTCCTGCCACTTTCTGTAATTTGATGAATTTTGTTTTTCGCTCTACATTGACCCCTTCCCTTTTCTTGTTGTTTACCTCGATGATATCGTGGTATACAGCCGGACCCTTGAAGAGCATGTTCCACATTTAAGATTAGTCCTGGCCGTGAGCATGAATTGTATTTGAAGCAAAGCAGGAAAAATGCAGCTTCGCTCAGACAGAGATTAAGTTTTTATCGTATTGGGGGTTGCCAGAAAAAAAGTAAAGGCTATTCTTGAGTGGCCTACGCCCACTAAGGTCACTGAATTGAGATCTTTCTTGGGTTTGGCAAACTATTATCGGCTTTTTATTGGTTATTCGAAGAAAGTAGTAGTGTTAACAGACTTTTGAATGAAGAAAGACCAGAAACAGAAAAGGTTTTGGTCTCCTGATTGTCAAATGGCGTTTGACAAGCTGAAGAGAGCCGAGCGAACCAGTGCTTCAGTTACAAGATTATTCTCGCGGTACACACCGATGCCTCAGATTGAGCCGGGTACTTGTTCAAGGAGGGCATCCGGTAGCATTCGAAAGCCGAAAGCTAAGCAAAACAGAGAAGAAAAAGTATACCCGTTCAAGAGAAAGAAAAGAGATGACAGCAGTAGTTCATAGCCTCAGGATATGGCGCCTTTTAACTGTGCAGGAGAAGAATGCTGTCTTTAGAGTGTTAGACAACAAACTATCTTAAGAGGGCTCTGTATGTGGTAGACAAATGGGTTAATGATCACCAAATGGATGAGGTTCAACTGCATATTCTGAATCTCTCCTTCTCCAGACACTGCTTCAGTCTATAAGTATAGTTTTATTCTTCTCGGCCCTCAGGACGACAATTCCACAAAGAATCTTGTAGAAGTTGCCATTGACTTGACCAGGAGCACGCTTGTAGAAATCTAACATCGTCCTCACGAAAGGATGAAACGGCAACCTAAGACCAGACTGAAATTGACCAAAAGCAAGACTTATCTAACCCATATCGCAGGGGTTCACCTAGAGAGTTCCCCCATTCGACATGAATGCAAGGTGGAATGCTATAAAGTAAAATACTTGAGTCCCTCTTTGGGCTCTTTGGACTCAGCCTCAACGAAAATCCTCTTCATCTAGAGCGGGGATCCAAACCTGAGCCCCCTGCTCATGCCCCTGAATACCTAATGGCGGATCTACGACACCCGCCGCAAACCCATCTCTCATTAGCGAAAGCTACCTACCTGGTTTTGCTGCCAGTATAGCACGGTGCTCTTTTTAGTGTCTTTCTCTATATTCGCTGAACACTTCCAATACCTCACCACACCGATTTCACAGCTCGATTAGAGCAGCTCGACTTTCTTCGCAGCTTTCGAGCCCCTTTATTATATTAGTAAGATAGGGCGAGAGAGGAACGAACTGAACCAAGATTCGAAGACAGAAAACGAGAGTAAAGGTCCTTTTTCTCGTTGACTGGCCCTTGTTGCACTTACTTCATCCTTCTGTTTACTTTACTCTTGCTGAAGTTTGGTTATCGCCCGCTTCTTCCCTTGCGTTGCGGGTCTGATTTTGATGAACTACTCGGGACCACTGCTCGCCTGACAGCTTTTGCTGCTCAACCCGATACCACCGCTTCTCGTACCTTACTACCCCTATCTATAAAGCTGCTCTACCTGGCGCTCACTGCTCATTGCCTTCTTTCTTGTAGACTGGTAAGATGAACGAGAGCCTGTGGCTTTTCGACTTTCTCGGCATGATCTTGCAACTTTTGGAGCCTACCTTTGAGCCCCTGAATCAATTCAACAAAAAGAGGTAAAATCCCCTACCCTAGTTGGGCTGTCTTCGAGCAAGCTCTTAGCTTTCATCGTGAGTGAAAGAGGAATTGAGGCTGATCCAGCTAAGGTGAAAACCATTGTGAATCTATGTCGTCACCTCGTAACCTCAAAGAGTTGCGTAGTCTGCCGGGCCGAGCCGGCTCCAGCCTTTGATCTCAAAAGCTAGAACTCGATGTCAATCCTTTTCCCGTCAAGACGCGAACTTAGTTTGGAGGCCACAGCACAATATGGAATATTACCTCTTCTTCTTGTATATCTCTGTCTCTCCGAACGGGGTAACCCCTTCAACCATTTGGTGGTGGGCCTGAACAAATTGTTTAGTCTTGATCCCATGCCTGCCTTTGATCAGCGGCCCCTAATCGTGATTTCTCATCTGATGATGACGCTGTTTGGCCCATTATTGGCCTCCGCTTTGGCGAATTCGACCCTGTGGGTCATAAGCTGTCTACAGTGCGCCCACCGCCGCTCATGACAAGCGAGCAGCAGACTAGGTTTCATTATTATAGAGGACTTCTTTTGTGCTACCACGCCTCTCTTGACCTCTGCTTGCATCTCAGTCTGCACTTTCTAAGCCTGACAGCAGAGCGGGCTTATGTGATCTTTGGTGATAACGTTGTTTGTGTCATCGGGACCCATATTAAGTAGCTGAGCAGTCCTCCCTTTTAGATTTAGACTATCTGCCCTTTTTGCGTTCACTTCTTGTCCTTGCCGGGAGGCGGGACGGATTAGGATGGAGACCAATATGTCGGGGTTTTGCAATGGCAGAGATTAGGAACTTCTTTCTAGCCATAGGTAGGAAACTTATTCATTCATATCCTGGCGCGGAGAAGCATCCTATTTATTTTAATAAACGGGTTCGCGGATTCAATCTCCTCGTCAGTTGAGTGCTTTCGCGACTCGACCTCTCCAACCTTCCCAGGGTACATTGTGGAAATTGCTTGCTCAGACACAGTCTTCTCTAACGAAACGATTCCTTTTACCAGTTCTCCAGGCCCCTGTGATGCACCATATGACCCGTGCATTCGCCGGGGGGACTTGGCAATGGTGAAGAAATGAAGAAGGTCTACCACTTTCGGCAGCCAGAGTAATGAAATCCTTCCTCAACTACGTCGACCCTCAATCTCACTGGGTATATTGGAATGTTTACCTACAGGGGAATCTCAATGTCCTGAAGTCGTCGGTACAGGGATCGGGGACTCTGCAGCTCAGGAGGGTCAAAGGAAGGACCCGGGAGACGAGGTTTTGAACCAATCAACCTTACTAAAAAGGGGCAACAATGAAGGAGTGCAGGGGAAATCCCAACCGACATCGACACCTCAGGCTCTGGGGAAAAAACAGAAAGGCAGGACCGAGAAAAACAAGGCTCGACGAAGTTGAGCTATACAACTTGTTTTTACATTTTACATAACATAATATACACTTATCCTTCTGTATTGGTACATAATTTTTACCTTTCTGTTTTTGAAAAACGAAATTGTAAATCTGATGGAGAAGTGTCAAGGCATTTACAAGAGGGCATTCACCCGATCGTACACTCCCAACTGAATATATGTTGTATATGGAACTCCCACAACTGAAGAAGACCTCTCAGTGTTGGCCTCACCTAATAGCCCACCGGAGCGACCTCACTGGAGACCCTGACGAACGAGACTCTATTCTTTTTTTCTGTTTCGACCGGACAAGTGTTCAATCTTAAGGCAGGCATCGATCTTACTGGAAATCAATAAATATCATATGGGACTGGGATATTCTAGTTTATCAACCTCGGAATCTTTCTTATCGACCTTGGACTCGGAATCGACACTTTTAAAACATGTCTACTGACGCCACTGAGGCCTTCAAAACTATGTGCGTTCCTGGTCCTCACGTTCGTTCTCCAAGCGCGAAGCAGGGGTTGAACTCCTATTCCTACTATCTCGGAGAACAATAATCCGCCAACAATCATATCTATTCATATTCTTCCCTTGATGATTCATATTCGGATTTATGCACTTCTACTGTAAGTGGCCCAACTAAATGCACTAATCCACCTCAGCTCTACACGCTTCGGCACAGTCTCGCTCCCTAAAGGATGGAATGCCCTCACTATGCTCCCCAGAGTAATCTTACTAAAGAAAGAATATGTCCTTTTGTATGTAGTTCGTTTCCGTCCATGTTCCCGGAATCACATTCATTCTATTCTTTGACAGAGAGTGAAGTGGAAAAACCCTATCGAATTGACTCACAGCCTCTCGCCTCTTGCAAGCTCGCTCAACGCTGCCATTACTACGCTCCTCGTCGTTCTTGAACTCAGCGATATAACAGCGCTCGTGTTTCCTATCAAGAATCGTCTAAACCCTCATCGCCTGCACATTCTTATTGATCGCCAGACTGTTCTTTGAGTGGTACGCTCTGGGAGGCGCTTCGTTATCCCGTTATGATAAATTCCCCAAATCCATGGGTGTCATAAACAGGAAGTGACGATTCATACTCCGAACACCTGGCTGGCCCTGCACTATCACCAGTAAGAGGCAGGGCATGCCTCGGGCTACTTATCTTAGAGTAAGTGAGGCTCTTTTCTGCTTCTGAAACAGAGGTTTTCCTAGCCTGGTTTGCTGAGCACAAAGAAATGGTTCTTCTATGTCTTGGTGGATCATGTGTGCCATGAAGCACCAGGCCCGGTTGAGTCATATAGTGAGTAAACATCACTATGTGACCAATATGGTCTTGATTCCTTCACTTCTTAACCTATCCTAAGGGCATTCCCGATTAGGTGTATCTTCACAGAGGAATCGAACCAATGATCCAAGCCCCAAGGGGAATCTGAAATCAATTTCTTTTGGTGATCGCACCTCTTCCCTTAATCTTAAAAATGCTCTTGCTCTTAGGCTCTCAAATCGAGAGGGAGAGATTATACCATCTTCAAGCGCATTCGCCCTCCGTTTTCTTCAAATTTGGATATTCGCTCGTTATTATTTTATTATTAGGCCCTGCTTCATCGATGAAAGCTTCAAGCTTATACTCTTTAGTTGGGTTGGTAACCTTCTGGTGAACCACTAGGATCAAGTTCTCCTCTTAACTATGAGTAGCCCAGGGAAAGGCGATTCTCTGGTCTCTATCATTACATTACTTGTTGACCCGGCCCTTACTCTCTAGAGAGATCGTACTTACATCTATCGAGCAAAGCCGTTTTGACCGAGTATTTCCATCTCCTTAGGGTATCTGGCTTGAACTACTTACTTTCTTTCAACCACTACAATTTGCTTTATAGAAAGCTGCTATCAACATGTGTCTAAACCGCTCTTTTTTGTCTTTCTTAGATCAGCCAGAAAGTACATATACGAAAGAAGAAGTGAAAGATATGAAACAAAGAGCCCTCCCTTGACTCTGAAGTTGCGATTAGTTGCTTTTAGTTACGTATAGATCTATAAGTGCGTGACAGCAGACTCCTTCAAATAGGGGTATTTTACAGCTAAAGCTTCGTGTAATGAATGTAGATTGGTTGATAAGAAAGGATCTAAAGCTCAGCAAATACTACCAGAAAAGCTTTCTTTCTCTTCTAGATTTAGCATACCCAAAATGACAAGCAGCAAGTGGGAGATCATAACAAAGTACCTCACCCGATTCGTGTAGAAAAGAAAAGACAGAAACTCTCATCGCTCATTCTTAATATGGGAATTCTAAATTAGCTATAGGCCACTTCAAGTAAGTCGTCAATTTGAGACTACAGTCCTAGCCATGTATGAAACACCTAAAGCCAAGCCATTCCGCTATCCTTTTCATGCAGCTGCAAAGATCGTCAAGACGCGGGCTCGGCTCCCTAAAAGGGAGAAAGAAAAGACCCCAGGTCGTACCCAATAATCAAAGGGAAGAAGGAGATAAAGCAGCAGGCAAAGTTGTCCTGATGACGCAGGGTTCCTATATATCATATACCATCATCTCGTCCAAAGAAGGCATGTCAGCGGGTGAACGTCTAGTTGGGACCCAGGTGAAGATCTAAAGTGCGAGCGGACATCTCTATCTTAGAAAGGCCAAAAGCACTCAAATGTTTGGAATGGGATACCAAGGACTGAAACTTCCCCCTTCTTCCTATTTAGAAAGCTGAAACGCAATTCCTACAATTGTGAAAGACTCCACAAAAGGATTTGACCACTCATTCTAGTTGCTATGTACACTGGGGCTAGTACATAAACTCGTGTACGCTTCAAGGGAAGGGGAAAAAGACCGACGAAACATCAAAGTAGGTTACGTAGTGAGCCGGTAGTTTGATCATCAGTCAAATGGATTCATCATAAGACGAGCTAATATATGAAACACTTTTCTAGGAATTATGGTGTACTTGCTTTAAAGCACCTGGAATCGATGGTGTGACTGACTCCTCCTTAATAGTAGCTTCCAGTCAGAGAGGGTTTCATTGATCATCTTCGTCTTTTGCAGGAAGCATGGCTCTCACCCCCTTTCCAAGATCAGATCTTGAACCTACATTCTATTAAATCTCAGGTACCTGTCTATGTTACCATCACTTGGTTGCTTCAGAATGTACTAAATCGTCAATACTTGAAAGCACGGACTGGACTTTAGCTCCGCCTTTACTTGAATTCTTTATCTTTATCTAAATTGTATATTTAAAGCTTACTCGCAGCCCTACTATTGATGCTTCATCTGCCACTCTTCTCATAATCTAATGGTGGAACTCTTATTTCTTGAATCATATGCATTGGATTCCCAGGAAGAGACGAAAGATACTCGCGAAGAACAGTCATGGCCAAGTGGATGGAAATAGCATAAATAGAGCCAAGCAAGCCTTCTCTAAAAGAAGCAAGTGCAAGTCCCAGGAAAGCAGCTACTAGCTAATGTCAGAGGACCTTTGCTTGATTCGACTTCTGCCTTTGCCTTGATGGTACAAGTCCATTAGATGACGCCCACAAGAGGCCCTGAGTCGATATCACCTCGCCTGGAAAACTACCCTACCCTTATTTGTGGTGAGCTGCAAATGAAGACATTCTCGTAACGGGAGTGAGTGCATGGCCAGAAGACCAGACATGAAAAACCTCGCCCTCATGGTAGCCGAAAACCGTTAAAAAGTAAATATTCGTTCCGGCTGGCTATCATACGTACGTACCATTCCTGACCTTACAATAAATGGTCAACTACTCTCAATTCGTACTTTGTTTATTAATGTAGCTCTCCTCCTCCTTGTACAAGGCCCGCCCCTCCCTTAGTAGGGCCCGATTGAATGAGTTGGTTTTCTCATGGTGAGTCTTGGCTACGGAGGGAAAAGGCAAGCAAGTACACTTTGCAAGGTACTCTTCTTACTTGGTGGTTTTATACTTTTGCATTGAAGTACCCGGTCTGGTCAACGTAGCTTCGATCGCCAAGTGCAATTCAAGTTGGTCATGGCGTTACACCAACGGATTATTGCGTGGGTGCCTTCCTTTGGCTCCGAGGCTATTCATATAAGGAGAAAATCTGGGTCATATAAGGGCAAGGATCAAACCAACCAGGCTGTGGCTTATATATTATGTTGGATTTTCAATAGAAACGAAAGCCTCACGCTGCTGCTGCATATCTTCTGGTTCTTTCTCTAAAAAGGACCATAGGCTCCTCGTCGATCCTAAGCTCGTCGCCTCTCTGGCCTGTGCCG